AACCTTATTAACCAAAGAGATACGACTTTGCACTATAGTTAGCTCAGCACCAATCAGGAATGCCCAAGGAATTCCAAGAATTCTTGTTATACATTTGTTCCAAGTCTCAATCCTCTTTTCGAGATTCATCGATATTGAATCAATCGAACGCACTTCTAACACCTGTTCCACTTTTGGAAGACCTTGCGTTATATCACCAGATCTTGATTTTTCATATATAAATGTAACTAACGTATCTCCTTCGTAAAGGATTTCCCCATAATGTCCATGAACAGTTGCTCCTGGAGTAGCCAAATAAGGCTTAGCTGATCGTATTACCACAGAGTCAACTTGAAGAATTAGAACTTGACCCGATTTTAAATGCGGTCCTTTTTTGGCTATACATACATTTTCACAAAGAAACTGCCCAAGACTAACGATTGTAGATGTCTCTTCACAACAATTGTAATGCAGAAAATACCAATTCAAATTGAATGGATTCAAAATGATGTTACTGCACGAATAGGGATTATAAATTTTACCTTTTTCATCCAGTAAATAATATTTAAGTATTTGAAAAATCTGTTTTAAATTGTCAAGTTGCAAATAGTTAGTTACCAAGATTTGATTATGGGTTATTAAATCGGAAAATAAATCAAAATTATAAATTGGAAAGCCTGTTCCTAAGGGGCCCAACGGATTCCTAATTGGAATTAGGGGGTCCTCTTTGATTGATTCTTTTATCACATTGGGAGATTTTACATCGTTGAATGGGCCTGTTCGAGAACAATTGGATGATGACAAAATTATCAAAGATTGAGATTCCTTATTTCGATTCAATAACGTATGAATAGTTCCTTGATTTGGATTAAGGGATTCTTGAATCCTTGCCTTGGAATAGGAATAAATGGAAGAAAACGGATTGACATTAGCGCGATCTGATCCATTCTCAGAGATTAATCCTGAACCCGACAGATCATTTCTTTTTCCGGTATACAAAATAGGTGACTTCGCCAAGTCGATTCTTAGAAAATCTCTAATTAAACCATTTGTCCTTATTTCAACAAAGGAAGCACAGGCCTTTTCGATCTTTTTGTCTTGGTCCCAATTCAACACTAAACAAGTCCGAACTAATTGAATACTTGTGTCCCAAATTTCAAGAATTGGGTCGTAATAAAGGATATAGTTGATAACTCGAAGTTGTAGATTATCACTTTCTTGCAAGAGATCCGGTGGGAAAAGTCTTCCTAAATTTATACCATCCGTTTTTTTATATGGGACTACAGGTTGAACCAAGACAAAATATTTTTTTTCATACCTGGAAAGTTTCATTCGTTGGATATAGAGCCAATTTTTCAATTTTTTGTATTCTTTGGAATTTTGTTTTCCCCCTCCTGGTGGTATCAATCGGAATGCCTTGTTTGTCTTTCCAGGAAAATGGATATCTCCAGAAAAGATTATTAGTTTAATTTTTTCTGCTTTTTTCTTCACTCGGACCAATCCACCTACCCGACTTCTTCTATTTAAAGTGATTTGTGTATCTATCCCAATAATACTATTGTGCCGTACCATTATGGAACAAGATTCGGCCAAAATGTGGACTTCCACGGGAATAAAAAAAAACGGATTTACTTCCTTTTGGTATTTTGGCCAAAATACCTTGACTCCTCGATACTCAATCAACTCCTCTTCATTAACGATTGAATTCAGTTCTCTAGTCTCATATTTAGTAAGTCCCGAGCTCTTTCTTATATATCGAGGATCGTCGAAATAAGCAAGAATACTATTTCTACGGAGAATACCATTTCGGGGGATTTCAATTGAGATACCTGAAGAAGGTATTAATTGGTTCTCGCCCTCTTGAATTGATTCGAGTGGGATGATGACTCTATTTCTTCGCCTCTTTGCCAATAAATCCGAATTCCCCTCGAGAACGGCCGGATTTCTGAGATTACAACGACCGGTACATGTCATTCGATTAAGTTTTGAATAATCAGGAATCCTATCTCCTTTTTGATTTTTACCAGAAAAATACGAACTAAAAAATTTGTGTCTCACTTGATTATTAGTTACTGAGGGGTTAGAAATATATCTTCGCTTACCAGAAAGAGAATAAGCGTTCATTTGATCTTGATCCTTGTGGATCGAACGGGGGCCTGGACTGGATCTCCAGGGCTCCCCTAATAATATCCATAAATGACTTGTTTTTGGTAAGAGATGAATATTACCATATGTAAATTCAGGTGCATGGTACACATCGGTATTCCAGTGCATTTCGCCTTCTGAGTCAGAATAAATATGTTTTCGAACCTTCTCTTTCAAATTCAAAGTGGATGTTCTCGCGCGAATCTCAGCAATGACTTGTTCTGATTCTACATATTGATCGTTTTGAACTAAAAGAAAACTTTTGGGCGGAATACACACATTGTGTATAATATCTTCACTTTCAATAGTTACATACAAGTCTCTAGAACATAGAAAAGCAGGATGTCCATGACGTGTACGTGTCGGATGAACCAAATCCTCATTGAATTTTATTTTTCCATTAGAAGGGGCTCGGACATGTTCTGCAGTACCCCCTGTGAATACTCCGCCGGTATGAAAAGTTCTTAATGTTAATTGAGTACCTGGTTCTCCAATAGATTGACCTGCAATAATACCTACAGCTTCTCCCAATTCGACCAGGTCGTCGTGAGCTGGGCTTCGGCCATAGCATAGTTGACAAATCCAAGATGTACTCCTACAAGTAAAGGGGGTTCGAATAGAGATTGGTTGTGCTCTAAAAGTTATGAATCTATTAACAAGTCCAACCCCAATATCTTGATTTCTAGTAGCAATGCATCGCGAACCTATATATATATGATCCGCTAATACACGCCCAATTAATGTTTGGATAAAAATCCTGTCGGTCATCATTCCATTTCGAGGACTTACAGAAATACCTCGGACGGTGCCACAATCTGTTCGACGTACAACAATGTGTTGAACTACTTCAACAAGTCTGCGCGTGAGGTATCCTGCATCTGATGTTCGGATAGCGGTATCCACAACTCCTTTACGGGCTCCGTAGCAAGAAATAATATATTCTGTTAAAGAGAGTCCTTCGCGTAAATTGCTTTGAATGGGTAAATCAATCATTTGACCTTGGGGATCCGACATTAATCCTCTCATACCTACTAATTGATGTACCTGAGATGCATTTCCTCTGGCTCCCGAAAAAGACATTATATGGACTGGATTAAAAGGATCGGTCATCCGAAAATTAGGATTCATTTCTTGTCGCAAATATTCACTTGTGGCATACCAGATCTCGATCGATTGACGTAATTTTTCTACCGCGTGTACATTCCCATAATGATGGTGTTTTTCCAAAATAAAACTTTGTTGTTCAGCGTCTTGAACTAGCCATCTTTTAGAAGGTATTGTTAAAAGATCATCAATTCCTAATGAAATGGATGCGGCGGTAGCTTGTCGGAAACCCAGAGTCTTTACTTGATCCAGGATATGTGATGTATATCCTATTCCATAGTGATCAATAAATCGACTAATAAGTCGTTTCATGGCAGTTCCGTCTATCACTTTATTGTGAAAGACCTGAGTGGGCCGTTCTGCCATAAGTACCTCCATATTGATATTGCGCTGAGTAGAATTTGACAATGGGTTTGAGTCAGTGATTGGACAACTTCCTTTTCTAGATCTTGATTCACGTAGAAATTCCGCAATTTTATAGTCCTAGTTAACCCGGCGAGACTCGAATTCCCGCTGGTAGCATAGAATTACAACAGCCCTGCCAAAACCCCTGTATGGCTTCTTCTATTTCTCGATAAAGAGAAATATGCCCAAGAGTGGTTCGAATATATATATAAAGAATTTCTTTTTTTATACTTCTTACTATTAGATAGTGTCCATAAATCTCATAATAGGTCCCCAAAGATTCATAGTGAATTTCAATGGGAGCTTCTCTTGCAGCAATAACGCGTTGATCTAGTCGCCACCGCAGCCACAAAGGACTACCTAAATTGATTCGTTTTTGCCGAAAAGCTCCAATTGCATCATAGGCGTTACAAAAAAACGGTTCTTTTTTTTTTGTATACTTATAGTTATTATCTTCATTTTGATAGTTTCTACCATTACACGGATTATACCTATTTACACAAATACCCCGACGATTTCCACTCGTTAAGACATAGAGTCCACTAAGCATATCTTGAGTTGGTGCAGAAATGGGATCTCCAATAGTTGGAGACAAAAGATTCATATGAGAAAACATAAGTAAACGTGCCTCTGCTTGAGCCTCCAAAGATAAAGGCACATGAACAGCCATTTGATCCCCGTCAAAGTCCGCATTGAAGCCCTTACAAACTAATGGGTGTAAACAAATAGCGCGCCCTTCTACTAAAATGGGGAGGAATGCCTGTATGCCTAATCTATGCAGAGTAGGCGCTCTATTCAGCAATACAGGATGGTCATCCAGAATTTCTTGAAGTATTTCCCATACAATCGGTTTTTTTTTACGAATTTGACTCTTAGCAACTCCGATGTTCGAAGCAAGATGTTTTCTAATTAGGTCACGAATTACAAATGCCTGGAAAAGTTCTATTGCTATTTCGCGAGGCAATCCACATCGATGTAATGAAAGTGAGGGGCCCACGACAATCACTGACCGCCCTGAATAATCGACGCGTTTACCAAGCAGAGTCTCGCGAACTCTTCCTTCTTTGCCTTCAATTACATCTGAAAGCGACTTGTAAACTCTATTATGATCATCCCTCATTGGTTGTCCGCAGATTCCATTATCAAGAAGTGCATCCACTGCTTCTTGTAGCAATTTTTCCTGAGATATTATTAATTCTTCTGGCGTAGCTATACTTGTTGTTAATAGATCTGTAAGAGTATTATTCCGATAGATAATTCTTCTATAGATTTCATTAATATCCGAGGTCACCAGTTTATCCTCATCTATATGATAAATTGGTCTCAACTCAGGAGGAAGAACTGGTAATAGACACAAAACCATCCATTTAGGTTCTATATTTGTTCGAATAAAATGCTTAGCCAATTCCATACGTCGAAGCAAAAAATCCTTTCTTCTTCCAACTTTTCGATCTTCCCATTCATTCCCTGTGGGTTCCTCTTCCTCCAATTCTTTCCATTCTACCAATGAATAATCCATAATAATTCGTAAATCTAGATTGGCTAATTGTTGTCTGATAGAACCTCCCCCGGTAGACATCTCTCGATTTCTAAATGTATCGAAGCTCCGGGTAGTAAAAAAAATTGGGATCCTGTATTTCCAGGGTTGGATTTCATATTCCAATAAACCCCGTAATCGTAAAAAAGTGGGTTTCTTATCTATGGGCCTAGCAAAATAAAAATTGGGATAGGATCTCCCCCCCCTCAAAATCGGACGTGAAAGTTTACTCTCATCCGGCTCAAGTAAGTCAAATAAAGAAAAAAAGAAAAAGAAAGGAGTTCTCCCTTTCAAATTCTAGAAAACTCCAAAAAGATCTACTCCTTACTCAAGTTTCCAGTGAAGACCAAGCAAAACCTCATTTATTGCGTCTTCCTTATTATTTTTATTTTATTTAGATTTTATGAAGTCTTTATTCAATTCAATTATGACATAAATGAAATGTGAAATTCTTGAGTAGTCTACTTCCCCTCGAATGATGAATCCCATAATTCTTAATTAAAGAGTACCTTGGAATTCAAAAGGAATTTACTTGTCTATGTACTGTTCCATTCGATCTTTTAGGTCCCGATTTCACCTCGACGGTTAGGTCACGATGCCCTCAAAGTCTATATGCGATAGATAGACTCTTGTAACCATGACATCTTTTCTATTTGCTACTTGAAGATAATTTCTTTCTAAAAAAAGGAACTGCTTAATTCCACAAAAGAAAAAGTCTTTTTTTACGAGGTATAACTATAAATTCTTATGAAATAGACCATAGATCAATTCCCTTTTTTGGGAGCGTCTTGAATACATCCCTAATTCTGAGCTTCATGTTACTCCTACCAAGAAACATGTCAGGTACAGGGCATCCCGATTGCATTAAATGGGATGACAGTTTATCATTTCAAATCTGTAAAATCAGAATTTCGATCAAATCACACACCGCAGTATACTAGGTCTTCTAATTCGTTAAGAGGTTTATCTAAAAGATTCACAATATAACTAGGAAGGCGTTTCAAATACCACACATGCATTACGGGGTATGCGAGTTTGATGTAGCCCATTTGATATCTTCGTATCCGAGAATCAACAAACTCGACTCCGCATTGTTCACAAAATTGCGGGTCTTCCTTTTCATCTCCGATTACTCGATAATTTCCACAAGCACAAATTCCACTTTTGATAGGCCCAAAAATTCTTTCACAAAATAATCCATCTTTTTCTGGTTTATTGGTTTTGTAATGAAAGGTATAAGGTTTTGTCACCTCTCCAACTATCTCGCCATTAGGCAGGATTTTTTTGGACCAAGTACTTATTTGTTCAGGAGAAACTAATCCAATTCGGAGTTGTTGATGTGTATATCGATCGATCATAGAAGAAAACTTCTGCTTGATTTCGATTAAGCTTCCTTCCTATTAAGCTGGAAAGTCTTCTCAGAGACAAGAAAATGGTTCAGTTCCAGAGCTAAAGATCGTAGTTCTCGAACGAACAACCGAAAAGATTCTGGCGCATCCTCAGGAGTCGGTATTCTTCCTCCAAAGATTATAGTACCAAGTACTTCTTGGCGAGCTCTAATATGATCAGATTTATAAGTAAGCATCTCTTGTAAAATATAAGCAACGCCAAACCCCTCTAAAGCCCAAACCTCCATTTCTCCTACCCGTTGTCCCCCTTTCTTGGCCCTTCCTTTAAGGGGTTGTTGCGTAAGACGTGAATAACGCCCACTGGAACGCCCATGGATTTTATCATCAACTTGATGAATTAATTTCAAGATATAAGGCTTTCCTATTATAACAGGTTGTTCAAAAGGCTCCCCCGTTCTTCCATCAAATATTCTGCTTTTTCCTGGAGACTCAGGTTCAAATACCCATGGATTAGCCGTTTGCTTGCTGGCTTCATATAATTCAGAAAACACCAGTTTTCTAGAAGCTTCTTGTTCATATCTCTCATCAAAAGGAGCTATTCGATAATGTCTGTCTAGCAAATCCCCCGCTAACCCGAGTGAAGATTCAAATATTTGTCCTACATTCATTCGTGAAGGTACTCCTAATGGGTTGAAGACCATGTCAACAGGTCTTCCATCTTGCAAATAAGGCATATCTTGTCTAGGCAAAATTTTTGAAACGATACCCTTATTTCCATGTCTTCCAGCTACTTTATCGCCTACTTTGATTTCACGTTTCTGTAAAATATATACACGAATACTTTCTGTTTTCTCTGTCTCATCTGTCTTAGAACTCTGGACCCATCTCACATCAATAACCCGACCCCTACCGCCTATAGGTAGTTTTAGACAAGTTTCTTTTGAAGTATATACCCTCATGCCAAGTATGGTTCGTAACAATCTATCTTCCGGAGCATACGATGATTCTTTCACCATTTGGGGCGTTAATTTACCTACTAAAATATCACCTGTTTCCACCCAAGATCCCAGCATTACAATTCCATTTTTGTCTAAATTTCGGAGTAAATGGACTTCTAAATGCGGTATTTCGTTAGTGACCCTTTCGGGGCCTTGGTTAATCTGAATTTCATATTTACGTATGTGAAAAGATGTATAAATATCTTCATATACTAAGCGCTCGCTAATGAGTACTGCATCTTCAAAATTGTAACCTTCCCATGGCATATAAGCTACTAATACGTTTTTCCCCAAAGCGAGTTCGCCACCAACTGTAGCAGCACCACACGCTAAAATTTGTCCCTTTTTAATGCATTTACCCCGCCGAACCTGGGTTTTTTGATGCATACAAGTATTTTTGTTGGAACGTTCATACATAACTAATGGAATCCTTAGAGTATCCCCATTACCTGATAAAAGGATCTTGTCAGTATCGGTATAAATAATCTTTCCCTCGCGTTCGGCTATAGCAAGAGCCCCTGAATCTAGAGCCGCCTGGCCTTCCAATCCAGTTCCAACAATGCACTTCTCGGACTGAGAAAGAGGGACTGCTTGACGTTGCATGTTAGAACTCATTAAAGCCCGATTCGCATCATTATGCTCGATAAAAGGAATGAGGGAAGCCCCAATAGAAAAATATTGGAAGGAAAAAATACTTCGAAGATGAACCTGTTCCCAGGCAATAGTCAGGAATTCTTGACGATATCGAGCTGGAACAACTTGTTCTTCCTGAATACCCCGATTCAAGGCCAAAGAGTTTCCTGCCGCTACCATATAGTATTCATCTGTACCCGGTGATAAATAAAGCATCCGCGCCCCTTTTGATTTCTCGTAAATTTTATAAAACGGACTTTCTAGAGACCCCCAACGACCAATCCTCGCATGAATTGCTAAGGATCCAATAAGTCCAACATTTATTCCTTCAGATGTGTCAATTGGGCAAATGCGCCCATAGTGACTAGGGTGAATATCTCGTATTGGAAAAGTAGCAGTTCGCGCAGTCAATCCCCCGGGGCCCAAATAACTCAATTTTCTCCCATGAACTATTTGTGTCAATGGATTAGTTCGATCCAAAACTTGAGATAATGGGTGTAAACGGAAAAAAACTTTATAAGTATCTGTTAATGGAGTTGAATTTACCAAGTTCTGGGGAGTTGGTGTCCAGTTATGTTTAAGTGCTGCATATATATTTCCTCGAGCCATATTTTCTAAACGAACCAAAGCTAATCCAAATTGCTCTTGTAAAAGATCTGCTACAGAACGAATACGTTTATTTTGCAAATGATTCATATCGTCAAGTGTACCCATTCCGAATTTTATTCGAATCAAACGATCCGCGGCTGCCAATATATCTCGCGGTAACAAAAATGTATTGTTCTGGGGTATATCAAGGTTCAGTCTCCGATTCATATTTCGTCGACCAATCCCTCCCAATTCACATCTTTGTTGAAAGAATTTTTTTTGTAAATCCTTAGATAAGGATTCAGAAAATACCGGATCTCCCTCTACACAAGCAAATTGTTGATAAAACTCCAAAATAGCATTTTCTTTTGACCCTATTTTTTTTTTATCATTCAGAAAAGACAAAAATAATTCAGGATAGCAAACATTCTCTAGAATTTCTCTTATATTCAACCCCATAGCTGATAATAGAACTAGAATAGATAGTTTTTGTTGCCTACTCACACGAACCCATATCCTTGCTTTTCTATCAATCTCTAATTCTAATCTTCCTCCCCAATCTGATATTATGGTGCCGGTATAAACCGAAATTCCGTTATCGTTCAATTCTGACTGGTAATAAATACCGGGACTTTGCAATATTTGATTGATCACAATTCTATATATTCCATTTACTATAAAAGCTCCCAGAGAAGTCATTAGAGGGATCTTTCCTATCAAAATTGTTTGTTCTTGGATATACCTACGCCTATCGTTTTTCCAAATGAGTCTCGCGGATACATATAATTCAGAAGAATATGTGAGTGATTCATACACGGCGTCTCTTTCCTTTATCAGGGGTTCTACCAATTGATATCTTTCCAAAAATAATTCAAAGTCAATTTCTTGATTTGTATCTTCAATTTTTGGAAACTTAGAAAGTTCTTCTGTCAAACCCTGATCAATGAACCTACAAAATCCTTCGAATTGTATCTGATTAAATCCAGGTATTGTGGACATTGTGTCTATCCCGGATTATTTTGAAATTGTCAGTTATTTATATTCATCCATATTGAATTCAAAAAAAAAAAAAAAAGAAATACCATTTTGGCTGGCTCATTATCCATCAAATCCTATATATAATCTAGCAATGATGTAATTTCGATTCTATGAATCTTTGACTGGAATCTATGAGATAAGTGGAATAAAAATTTATACTGAACTTAAACTTCATTTTAAGAGATGCAAGCGGAACGGAATTGATAAAACAGTCTTAGAAACAGAATTCTCCCACTTAGGCTTACTATGCTTTGGGATTTTTTTAGAATATTATATTATTTATTTTCTATTTATTTATTTTTATTTTTATAGTATAATAGAACGGTATTGATATTGATATTCTAATCTACTTGATTGATATTCTAATCTACTTGAATATTGAATACCAGAAAACTATATGATATGAATATTTATTATTATTAACGCAGATATATCTATCTAATTTATTTATTTTATATCTATGTCTTCTCCGTTCTTTTATTACCCTCCTGTCCTGTCCTGTCGTGTTGTCAATTGACAGTATGACTTAGGGGTCAATATAATTTGACCGACCAAATCCTATTTTGGTAAACCATCTTGAATCTACTGCAGAGTGAAGGATCATGGATCCAATGCATAACCCTTTGTGAATGAGAGAGATAAAGATGAGAAAGACCAATGAAATAAAGTTTCAAGGTTATATAGTTTAATGGTAAAGTTTGATTTGATTACCATTAACTAACCCCCAGAATACTTAAGGAGTTTTTCCGTTTGATTTATATACTATGGATCTATTAAAGACGGATCTCGGCCTGAATTATATTAAGTTAAAGTTAATAAGGTAGACCTACTAGGCCTTATTACCTATTATGTTTTTCCTATTCTATTTTTATATTACCGCAAGGTATTTTTCTTATTACCTATGGTATTTGTCTTATTACCCATATTCTAGTGCTTTTTGATTTGGCCGGCCCTCGGGACCTTTTATTTCTAGTTGATTTATTTATGAAGGCGGCCGCAGGCCCCTATGGTCCAGTGGTTACGACCTCTCTCTTTCACGGAGAAAACGAGGGTTCAAGTCCCTCTGGGGGTGTACCAAGACTCAAGACTATAGGAGTGGTATTTTCTATCAAATGATCCGTAGCCGTATTTGTCAAGTCTGCCTGGTAGACGAAAGGAAGTTTATTATGGAACGTCTAAAAAATTTAGGCGTTGGGTCGATGCCCGAGTGGTTAATGGGGGCGGACTGTAAATTCGTTGACAATATGTCTACGCTGGTTCAAATCCAGCTCGGCCCAACAATTTGCCAATCTACTATCAGACGGTAGAACTCTCTTCTTCTTAAGAAATACCTTACCTGATACAAGAGAATAAAAAAGAATTCAAATTTTCTGCTAGATCTCTTCTTATTTCCCTGGGATTGTAGTTCAATAGGCTAGAGCACCGCCCTGTCAAGGCGGACGTTGCGGGTTCGAGCCCCGTCAGTCCCGACGGATCCAATAAGTACATCAATTCGCCTCTCCATTTTCTGTGAAAGAGGGGACAGAGAGCATAATTGAATCCCGAAGAGGTTTCCTCTCTTTTTTTTTCAGGATTCTGTCAAAGAAAGAATAAACCCTAAACTAAAATGAAAATAACTAAAATAGTGAAGTTGATAGAATATTCTATCTTTTAGCTTTTAGCCCGCGCCTCATCTTTCTCATACTTCTTTGTCTTCCAAAGAAAATTGGATCATTAAAATTTAGAACTTAGAACCTAATTCCTATCTTTTTGGGTTTTTAATGGAAACGGATGGGTGGTTAGGTGATACTTCGTTTGACTACATACAAAAAAAGAACAGAAAAGAAGGATAAAAAAGGAATTTTTGCTCGGTCCGGGAATCCAAGATTGGATTCGGTATGGATAAAGGATCTTCGTATGTTATACTATTCAATTCTCGACGACGAATTAATTTAATAGCTCAGATATTGTTATTCATGATATGATATTGATCCGATTCAAGATCATCGATAGGTAATGCATTCATTGAATTGACAGGTGAAAGATTTATCATCTCTATGGGATTAAATCCCGAGTTATTGTGAAATAAAAAAACGATGAGATTATGGAAGTAAATATTCTTGCATTTATTGCTACTGCACTGTTCATTTTAGTTCCTACTGCCTTTCTACTTATAATTTACGTAAAAACAGTCAGTCAAAACGATTAATTACTTTGAATGAAACTTGACTTCTGAATTCTTATCCATATTTGAAGAAATCAAAAGAAAAGTATTCTATTAAATGAAATCAACGGGCTATAATCGGCGGTATTCTATGAGATCCGAGAGTATGGTAAGAAAGAAATTTCTTTCTTATCATACTCTCTATTAGTGTTATAGTAATGTATAAAAGAAAATTGTACTTGACTTTCTAATAAAGTTGGTATACCATATTAGCTTCTATCTTCAATCTATGTAGTTATTAATCCATATATGGAATTGACGTAGGACCCGATTCTATTTCTTTGATACATCTATTTATTTATTTATTCCGATGAATCTGAAAAAATCGTTTTACTGTTATAGAATACATTTCTCCACTAGAATCCAAGGGAATTTTAAAACGAGGATCTTTTTATTTAAATTGAAATAATTTTCAATTTAATTTCAATAAAAAATGCGTTGCAGAACGATCTATAAAACAATTGATACCGTTAACTAAATAAGGAGTGCTTCTAAAGTCCACTTCTTCCCCATACTACGAGTGAAAGGGAAAATGTAAAGACTACCATTAAAGCAGCCCAAGCGAGACTTACTATATCCATGTGAATTATATCCCTTATCTCTATGATAGAATTATTCCATTATTGCTCACTAATAATAGTAGAATGAATGGTCCAGAGTCAAAAAGGGATTCTGCACTATTGATGAACCAGTCAAATAAATCCATTTCAAAAATTCCTATATGATTTCTAATCGGGAATCGGGAAAGACTAAATACAAGTAAAATATACAATGACACTATAAGGGAATGTTACTAATGGAATGGAACATCTATTCTATCTAGTAATAAAAAAAGAGACCATTCCTTTTTCTTGCCCTTCAAAGTAAAAAAAAATTGCTATCTATTACATACTTTTATTTCCTATTTGATCTAATTCGTACCCTTTCCCCGATTGTCTCTCTGAAGGAGTTGGGAGATAGTATATTATACTCTTGACGACGGGTCTAAAAAAAAAAAAAAGAATTTTTTTGCACTTTTTGTTTTCTATAAACTATAAAAAAAATCCATCCAATATAATCTTTCTTTGAATTTTAGATTCAAGGATTTCCAAGCTTTTACAAAATCCCCAGAACAGAATAAGACAGCAGAACAGAATAAGAGATTTAGATTCATTTGTTGATGAGGCGGCACCCGGATTTGAACTGGGGAAAAAGGATTTGCAGTCCCCCGCCTTACCACTCGGCCATGCCGCCAAAACGATACACAATAGGAAAAAAATTTTCTTTTTCGGTTGGATTACTAAACTTTAGTTTATTGTACTTGCATCTTGCATCCCTTTTTTAATCCTTTTTCTAAATCTAAGTTTTTGTATAAAAATTAGAAAAGTTTTTATCCTTTCTTATTGTATTTAATTTATTTATTGTAATGGATTTGATCTACCCCCTCGATTGATTGTATCGTATCTTCCCACAATGCCGAAAAACTTTCACTCACCTTTCTATTGAAAAATCAAATGTCTATTTTCGCTTAAAAAAAGCCGAAATTTATGACAAAAGGGAACCATTAACTATTCGTTGACTGAGAATTCGTGACTTATTCTTGGATTTGAATCTAAAATTTGGTTTCCCTAATGACATAAGAAAATACAAATGGATACATACTTAATTGATTCTTTTGAATCAAAAATCCTTCTCAATTTCTGGATTCTATTATAACAAAAATGATAAGTATATGTAAACCCCAGAAGGGAAATTTTTACACAGATACCAAATTGGCTATTTAGAGTATGTTGCCTATAAACAAAAAAACGGGAATTCATTGGAACAAAAAAAGGCCCGGCTGGGTATTGACCGGGCCAGGCCCAAAAGGCACTTCGAACAAAATAAAAGCAAGAAGGTCTTCTTTATTTATCTTTCTATTCTATTTGGATCTTTCGAGCATCTAAATGGAATTGCTAATTCTATAATAACAATAAAGAATGTAAAAGAAATACTTTATTTAATCCTTACTTGATGTGTAATGTAACATAGTAATTATCTTTTTCAATTGGGAGAGATGGCTGAGTGGACGAAAGCGGCGGATTGCTAATCCGTTGTACGAGTTATTCGTACCGAGGGTTCGAATCCCTCTCTTTCCGTTTCCGTTGATGACTTTCTATTTTTTTCTTTCAATTTTTGCAAACCCCTTTTTATTTTTTTTTCCTAATTAAATTAAATATGTGGAATAGCTAAAATATTAATAAAATTGTAAAATCAAACAAGAAAAACTAAATTTTTCTTTTATTCTTCACGTCCAGGATTACGTCCTGGATCATTGGATAGGAATCCAAAAATGAAGAGAGAAACGAAGAATATTACTACTGTGTAAACGAAAAGTTTGAGAGTAAGCATTACACAACCTCCAAGATCATTTTTTGAAAAAGAAAAACGAGAAAAGATAATAGATCCTCCACTTTTATATCACATATCCTATTTTGACACCAAGAAATTAATTATAGAAATAGAAAAGAATGTTCAGAAATTCAAATCAAATGAAGTTGAAATTTGTAATAAGAGTCTTTAATTTAATTACCACAAATCACTTTCATACCCACAATTAGATATTCTAAGGGACCCTAAGCTCATAAGGTATTTCCCGGAAAAAGGATTAAAATGGGGAAAGGAAATAGGACGAGCCGGATTTCTCGCGACTATCCGAGAGTTTGAATCGAAGGTTCATACTGTCAGACTTATTTGATCGTATCAATTGTTATAATTTTTCTCGAATAAATCATGAAGTTTCTAGGATAGTATTAAAGCTCTTATCGAAAACTTACAGCAGCTTGCCAAACAAAGGCTAAAAGAAAAAAGAACAGGGGTATAACTGGCATGACATCTACGATTGGATTCAAAAAAGCATAGGCTTCGGGCAATTTGGCGAAGAAAAGACTAGTCGGATAAAGGGCAGAATTAAGACAGATCAAACTAAAAATATTAAGCATAACAGACTTTTTTTTCGTCGAAATAATTGCATTTTGATTGAGTTAAGGAAAAATGAAGAAAGTAAGGTAAACAAAAAAATCCTTCTTTTTTTTTTCTGCTCAATCAAAAATCCTCCAATTCTCAAAGGAGAATAGAGGAAATCATACTTTCATACAATATCTTAATTGAATTATATGTAATGATCAATAAATTCAGTTGAATTCTAGATATACACATGCCAAAATCCTAGCATGAATCTATAATAGATTCTATAAAGATAAAGAAAAAAGAGTTTCTCTAGATAGTTGGACTGGAATTGACGAAGACTTAATACCAATATTATTCTTTATTAGTATTAGTGTCCAATAAAAATAGAAATGGGGCGTAGCCAAGCGGTAAGGCAACGGGTTTTGGTCCCGCTATTCGGAGGTTCGAATCCTTCCGTCCCAGAGCGTATCCATTGTATCCTAATATTTGTTTTTTGTTCAAGGAGGTTCTGTTTCAAGGTCTAATATTGCATAGAATATTATATTATTCCTCCTTCTTTTTTGATTTTGAATGATTCTTTGCGGAAGCATATCTGAGTTTTTCACAAACTGAACTAAATCGGGTTCAAATGATATGCAAAAGGAACTGAACCCCTTTGTGACCCAGATAAAGCTAAGATGGGCCGTAGATCATAGTTGTAGAAAGATTACTTAACCTCATCAGGTTAAAAAAAATATGAAATGAAAATACATAGAAAAGAGGAAGCGCTTAACCTATAGGTATGTATTCTTATCCTGTTTCAGTGACAATAGTGTTTCCCTTTTTGTGAAAAAGAATTGGCATCCCTAAAATATTTTATTTAACAATGATATGATATATATTTTCGATAGTTTTTTTTTATTGTTTGATTTAGCTTATTTGCTTTACATCATTGACAATTCCATTCGAAAAGAAACAGAGATTTTTCTTTCTTATTTCTTATGATAATGATAATAAAAGGGAGTCTTTACTGTAAAACTTGACTCAAATAATGATGTAGAAGTTGAAAACTTTTTCAAGTATCAAGATTTGTAATGATTCCTTATGGGTTGACTCTTTGGGAAGTTGGAAATGGGCCGGTCTATCTTATTGAGTCACTTGAAGAGGCAGAGTAAAATAGAATTTATTTTTTCGTGTGATTTCTGTTAGTTATGTTATTTCTATATCTATTTAGTTTAGATTTCTAGATATTTCTGTTAGATATTTTTTTGAAATAGATATTTATAAAAAAACGTTCCATTCATACAAAAAAGCTGGGGTCTTGCTAATATTTCTTCAGAAAAATCTTTATTATCTACGTAGATAAGAAAAAATCTAAATTACTTTGTCTCTGTACCGACTGAACCAATGACTATTCATGATTCCATAATTGAATCAATTCCGTACTGGTTCCAAATTAGAGGAATGTTATGGTAAAACTTCGTTTAAAACGATGCGGTAGAAAGCAACGTGCGACTTGAAGGACACGATCCGGTGTGGATTCTTTTTCTTACATCCACCATTTTATATAGGAATGAAGGTGCTCTTGGCTCGACGTCATTTGTTCTATTCTACTAGAGCCCTTCTTTTTTTTATTGGGTTGTAATGTAAATAGTTCATGATGGAGCTCGAGTAGAAAGTATTGATTAATTTCTCAGGGGCAACGATCTAGGGTTAATGCCAATTCATAAATTGCAACAACTTCGTAAGTATATCTTCGATATCTTCGATATAGAAATCGAAAGGATCCGATTCGAGCAATTTTTCAATTCAAAAAATTTGTTGGAACGGCTAAAACTTTTTCGATACGCAGTGTATCGCGCACGAATCAACCGTCGGTATGATTCTTTGATAGAAAGAAATCGCAAAAGGGGTATGTTGCTACCATTTTGAAAGGATTAAGAAGCACCGAAGTAATGTCTAAACCCAATGATTTAAAACAAAGATAAAGGATCCCAGAACAAGGAAACACCACTTCAATTGTCTCACGGATCCGAATAACGAATCAAAATAGATTTTAAACGAGACAAAAAGGGGTGGGTTAAAGACCACTCAAAACAAAAAAATATATATTAAAGATTTTTCTTTCCGATATTTGAGATATTATATTATTGAACTTGAGTTATGAGTACAAATGATTTTTTCTTCTTCAGGAAGTAAGCTAAATAAAAATGAGTGAAATTGAAATTATAGAATTTATTAATTTATTTTACGTTTACGGATTCTTTTCCTATTTATTCTAATCAAATTTTATCCATAGATAAAACTTCGAATCATTTTTTCTCGAGCCGTACGAGGAGAAAACTTCCTATACGGTTCTAGGGGGGGGGGGGGTTCTTTTTCATCTACATCTATCCCGATGAGCCGTCTATCGAATCGTTGCAATTGATGTTCGATCTCGAAGAGAAGGAAGAGATCTTCGGAAAGTGGGTTTTTATGATCCGATCAAGAATCAAACTTATTTAAACGTTCCCGCTATTCTCTATTTCCTTGAAAAAGGCGCTCAGCCTACAGGAACTGTTCAGGATATTTTAAAAAAGGCAGAGGTTTTTAAGGAACTTTGCCCTAATTAAACAAAATTAAATTAAGGAAATAAAAACTAAGGGTAGGATAGTGATTTCTATATCATTTTGGATATCTTTTCCATTTTTTTATTTCCTTTCTTGGTCTATTCGTATCTATTTCTCATTGCTTTTATAGAATCCTTTTCTATAGAATCTTTTTCTAAGGAAACCATATTTGATTGATCCTCAAAAAATAGAAAATTATGGCATTACCTGTAATCGGGTGGTTTTCATTTGAACTCTAATACCAAGTAACAAACAAGGAATAGAAGTTCTTTATTCTATATGGATTCAATTTATTCTCCATCTAATCTAAAAACTCAAAATTTAGTATATAAATATAGGTATATGCAGTGCCAATCCAACACAAGTCCTTTTTTTTACGATTATTCAATTTAAGTTTTTGTATTTTTTCATCGTATTCTTTTCTTAACCTTTATGTTGACAACGTTGTATCGAACAAATATAATTCATCGTGATAAGCAGATCTATTTATTTCCGTCCCGTAGGTTTTCTTTTTTATTTTTACTTGTTGATTCAAATGATGGGTTCGTTGGATTAGCTTTGATACCCGGATTTTTGATTGAAAAAGTGGATAACATAGAAATAGGGGATGTTCTACCATTTTTACATTTATTTATTTTTTTGGTCGGGCAATTTTTGATTTTTTCATCTGATTCTGATTTAGTCATTTTTATGTTCCAAATAGAGTAGAAAATTTTAATAGAGTAGAATTTTTTTTTAGATTTTTTATTTCGTAGAGTAATGCTTTAATTTAATAATTTTGTTTTATTCTGATTGTATCTACATACCCTTTTATATTTGGGTTGCTAACTCAATGGTAGAGTACTCGGCTTTTAAGTGCGGCTAGGATCTTTTACACATTTAGATGAAGCGAGGGATTCGTCCATACTATCGGTAAAGTTTGGAAGACCGCGACTGATCCTGAAAGGGAATGAATGGAAAAAATAGCATGTCGTATCAATTAAGAGTTCTGAGAATATTTTATTCTTTCCGGCTCGGTACAAAGCCTTCTTTAAATTATTGAAAGGGAGCAAACCGAAGTCAATTTCAGGTTGGGTCGAATTAATAAATGGATAGGGCCCCACGGCTTCAATTAATTTCATTTTTATTATAGGGAAAGAAAAAGCAACGAGCTTTCATTCTGAATTTGAATGATTACCCGATCTAATTAGACGTTAAAAAAATATTAGTGCCCAATACGGGAAGGCTTTCTCCCAGGAAAAAATATTCTTGATTTTTTAATGAATCCTAAATATTACCACTCTCCATTCTATAATGGAATAATGGAGATGTATGTGTATAAGAAACAGTATATTGATAAATCAATTTCCAAAATCAAAAGAGCGATTGGGTTGAAAAAAGTAAAGGATTTCTAATCATCTTGTCATCCTATAAGGAAAACGAACATAAAAACTTAAAATTAAATGGAAAAAGAGATGATAGAGAATCTGTTGATAAGTTTATCTGGATCCGAGGTATCTATTCGGTTTGTACTATAATACCTTGTTTTGACTGTATCGCACTATGTATCATTTATAACCCCCAAAATCCTCTACCTTTCATTTAAATAGAATTTCAAATGGATAAATTCCAAAGCTATTTAGGACTAGATAGATCTCAACAACACTACTTCTTATATCCACTTATCTTTCAGGAGTATATTTATGTACTTGCTCATGATCATGGTTTAAATAGATCAATTTTGTTGGAAAATGCAGGTTATGACAATAAATCCAGCTTACTTATTGTGAAACGTTTAATCATTCGAATGTATGAACAGAATCATTTGATTCTTTCTGTTAATGACTCTAAACAGACTCCTTTTTTGGGGCAGACCCATCATTTTTATTCGCAAATAATGTCAGAGGTTTCTTCAATCATTATGGAAATTCCATTGTCTCTGCGATTAATATCTTCCCTAGAAAGGAAAGGGGTAGTTCAATCCGAAAATTTACGATCAATTCATTCAATATTTTCTTTTTTAGAGGACAACTTTTCACATTTAAATTATGTATTAGATATACTAATACCTTACCCAGCCCATCTGGAAATATTGGTTCAGGCTCTTCGCTATTGGATAAAAGATGCTTCCTCTTTGCATTTATTAAGATTCTTTCTCCATCAGTGTCATAATTGGGATAGTCTTATTACTTCAAATTCAAAGAAAGCCAGTTCTTCTTTTTCAAAAAGAAATCAGAGATTATTCTTCTTCCTATATACTTTTCATGTATGTGAATATGAATCCGGCTTCCTCTTTCTCCGTAACCAATCTTCTCACTTACGATCAACATCTTCTGGAGCCCTTATTGAACGAATTTATTTCTATGGAAAAAGAGAGCACTTTCCCAGGGCTTTTCAAGCAAATTTATGGTTGTTCAAAGATCCTTTCATGCATTATGTTAGGTATCAAGGAAAATCAATTCTTGCTTTAAAAGGCACGTTTCTTCTGATGAATAAATGGAAAAATTACTTTGTCAATTTCTGGAA